TCGACCCCTTCCCCCTATAGGTAGTCTTAGAGAAGTTTCTTTTGAAGTGGATACCTGAATGCCAAGTATAGCTCGTAATAATCTATCCTCCGGGGCATATGAGGATTCGCTCGCTGTCTGAGGTGTTAATTTACCTACTAAGATATCACCTGTTTCTATCCAAGATCCCAGCATCACAATTCCATTTCTGTCTAAATTTCGAAGTAAATGAGCCTCTAAATGCGGGATCTCCTTAGTGATTCTTTCAGGACCTTGGCTTGTTACATGAGTCTGAATTTCATATTTCCGGATATGAAAAGAAGTATAAATATCTTTATAAACCAGACATTCGCTAATTAGTACTGCGTCTTCAAAATTGTAACCTTCCCATGGCATATAAGCTACTAATACATTTTTTCCTAAAGCGAGTTCCCCACCAGCTGTAGCCGCACCGCCCGCTAGAATTTGTCCCTTTTTAATGTATTTACCCCGCTGAACCTGAGTTTTTTGATTCATACAAGTATTTTTGTTGGAACGTTGATACATAACCAATGGAATGCTTAGGGTATCCCCATTACTTGAGAAAATGATCTTTTGAGTATTAGTATAAATGATTTTTCCCTTGCGTTCGGCTATAACTGAAACCCCCGAATCTAGAGCCGTTTGTCCTTCCAACCCAGTTCCAACAATGCACTTCTCGGACCGAGAAAGGGGAACTGCTTGGCGCTGCATATTAGAACTCATTAAAGCTCGATTCGCATCATTATGCTCAATAAAAGGAATGAGGGAAGCTCCAATAGAAAAATATTGGAAGGGAAAAATGCTTCTAAGATGAATCTCTTCCCATGCAATAGTCAGGAATTCTTGACGATATCGAGCTGGAACAACCTGTTGTTCTTGAATATCCCGATTCAAGGCCAAAGAATTTCCTGCTGCTACCATATAATATTCATCTCTATTTGGTGATAAATAAACCATCTGTGCCTCTTTTGATCTCTCAGATAATCCATAAAATGGACTCTCTATAGATCCCCAATAACCAACCTTCACATGAATAGCTAATGATCCCATAAGTCCAACATTGATTCCTTCGGACGTGTCAATTGGACAAATACGTCCATAGTGACTCGGGTGGATATCTCGTATTCGAAAACTAGCAGTTCGCCCCGTCAATCCTCCAGGACCCAAATAACTCCATTTTCGTCCATGAACAATTTGTGTCAACGGATTAGTTCGATCCAAAACTTGAGATAAAGGGTGTAGGCCAAAAAACGATTCATAAGTAGTTGTTAATGAAGTTGAAGTTACCAAATTTTGAGGAGTCGGTATCAATTTATGCCTGATTGCTCCACATATAGTTCCTCGAACCGTATTTTCTAAACGAACAAGAGCCAATCCGAATTGATCCTGTAATAGATCTGCTACAGAACGAATACGTTTATTTTTCAAGTGACTCATATCGTCAAGTGTACCCATTCCCAATTTAATTCCAATCAAATGATCCACAGCAGCCAATAAATCTCGTGGTAACAAAAATGTATTGTTTTGGGGTATATCAAGATTAAGTCTCCGGTTCATATTTCGTCGACCAATCTTTCCTAACTCACATCTTTGTTGAAAAAATTTCTTTTGTAATTCCTTGCATAAGGACTCAGAAAATACTGGATCCCCCCCTACACAGGCAAATTGTTGATAAAACTCCAAAATAGCATTTTCTTTTGACCCAATCTTTTTTTTCTCTTTATCATTCGGGAAAGACAAGAAAATCTCAGGGTAACAAACATTATCTAAAATTTCTCTTATATTCGAACCCATAGCTGATGATAGAACTAGAATAGATATTTTTTGTTTTCTACTTACACGGGCCCATATCCTTGCTTTTCTATCAATTTCTAATTCCGACCTTCCCCCCCAATCCGATATTATAGTACTGGTATAGACAGAAACTCCATTATGTTCCAATTCTGAACGATAGTAAATACCGGGACTTTGCAATATTTGGTTGATCACAATTCGGTATATTCCATTTACTATAGAGGTTCCAAAAGAATTCATTATAGGGATGTTTCCAATAAAAACGGTTTGTTCTTGCATATTTCTACCGGTTTTCCAAATTAAGACCGCGGGTACATATAATTCAGAAGAATATGTGAGTGATTCATACACAGCATCTCTTTCTGTTATCAAGGGCTCTACCAATTGATATGTTTCCACAAATAATTGAAATTCAATTTCTTGATCTCTATCTTCTATTTTTTGAAACTTATGAAATTCTTCCGTCAAGCCCTGATTAATGAACCTACAAAATCCCTCAAATTGTATCTGACTAAATCCAGGTATTGTGGACATTCCCTCATTTCCATTCTGTAGCATCTTAATCTGAAGTTTCCTCTTTATTGAAAAAATCCCATTATCGGCTTTTGGCTCACTATTCATCGAACCCTACCAATTGATCTAGCAATGATGGAATGGATATTCTGTTTACTGAATCACATAAAATTTTAGTCAACTCCATCCATATATATCGTATGAACGAAAGCAAGACAGAGAAATGAAGGGCATTTTCGATGCAAGTTCGAATTTGATCTTGAGACAGGTACAAATAGAAAGAAATGGAAATTAATAAAGCATTCCTGGAAAAAATTCCGTCACTTAGGCTGATGGAGTCTTTTATCGGATATAAAAATTGATCCAATTTAGATCTAATACCTAATTCTTTATATTATGATATTAATATGATATTAATGATATTATGATCAGCGTACAAAAAAAGAAAAAATCAATGAGTTTAGGATGGAATCTGCTCTCTATGAATGAGATAAAAACAGAAGAATCAGGACCAGCATAGAGTTTCCCTTTTTTTTTAGCACACGCAATTGAATGTTCAAAAAGGAATTCGCAAATCTTTTTTTTTGTAGTAAAATTTAGAAAATACAATGGAATTGCGTACGTATATAGTCATAGGAGTAATCTTTAGGAAGTATATGACGATATAGCTATCTAGCTATCCGTATATCACATCTTTTATAAGAATTGAACTTGGTGCAACCTAGGTTAGGTCGTACTCTATCATAATATCTATCTTCTATTCATATTCAATGAAATATTCAAGCACAATGATCCTATATAGGGATATGTGCATAAGAAATAGACCCGGCTTGGTATCCCCACGTATAACAATAACAATTTCTGTTCTAGAGTTTACACTTTTCTGGGGTTTACATATACACATATATTTTCTTATAATTAGAATTGATCATGTAATTGATAATGATTAGTCGGAAATCAATTGGATTTTGCATCCATTAAGATAAGGAGATACAAAATTAAGAGCTGTTCGCTAATTCAAAGTAAGAAAAGTAAGTAAGAGTAAAAGAGTAAGAATTAAATAGTTAATGGAGTAAAGAGTAATTTATTCGAAATTGACCTGCATTTTACAGTCTGTGACCGGGCCGGGAATCTTTTCACTTTTCTATAGATCTATCGAATCTATAGAAAAGTGAAAAGAGAAGGTAAGTTTTTAAGCGACGCGTGTTTTGAGATAAAATCAATCGAAGAAAAGAATATAAATCGGATCCAAGAAAAAAGAGTAATTTTTTTTGGAAAAGGATAAGTACAATGGGATTTAAGATCCAAAAATAAAAGAAATTAAGAAAGTAAAAAATTAAAATCAAAATGAGGAGAGGAATAGAAATAGAATAAAATAGAATATCTAAGTCTAAGAATATTAAGAATATTCTTTTAATATTCTTAATATCTTTTAATATCTTAATAGAATATGAATAATATGAATATATAGAATATATATAAATTAGAATAGAATAATATAGAATAATTTAGAATAGAATCTTATAGAATTTATATACTTTACATAGAATTTATTATTACATAGAATTTATTATAGAATTTCTTTCTTCTTTATTCTTCTTCATTTCTTTATCTGTTTTGGATGTAATTTGGCGACATGGCCAAGTGGTAAGGCGGGGGACTGCAAATCCTTTATCCCCGGTTCGAATCTGGGTGTCGCCTGATCAACAAAAAAAGACTTGGAATTTCTTAATCCTGTTGATCGAACTTGACAAATTCTTGCCCCGCAAAAGCATAGGCAAGGACTAGGTCTGTCGATACTTGATTTTGAGAACCATAGATCCTATAAAAGACTGTCATCTTTTTTCTCAAAATCTGGGTTCTGAGTGTGGCTCAAAAAAGTACCAATAAATCTGAAGTAACCCAATCTTATGAAAGATTGGTTTGGGCTATTCTGAATTGAATCAAATAAAAGAAATAGCGAGAATTCATTCTGGAGAACTATGAAAGTAAGAAGTCGGAAATCTTGGTATCCAAACCAAAGGTTCCTAAGAGACACTCCTTTTTGACTACTAAGGTTTAAGAAAAGATTCTAAAAAAGACTATAAAGACTCCCTAATTATTTTATACTTTTCTTAATATTGAGGTAACTCTGTTTGCGATGAAATTAGATTGGATAGACTGATGGTAAATTCATTTAAGAATTGTAGCAAAGAACTGAAGATACTTTGTATTCAGACTCACTAGAGGTTCTGAGTACTGTTCATAAATTGAATCAGAATGGTTGACTAGCTCTTCTTTGTATTTGTATCTTTTCTTTTTTCTTATTCTCTTTTTTTTTTTAAATTCTTTGTTATTTCAATAGAATTCTATAGAATAAGAAATCTATGAACTTTTTATGAGTGGATTCATGAAATTGTTTCATAAAAAGCCGTAAGTAAGAATCCTGTTTTGACTCTGCACCATTGATTCCACTATGATTATGAATCAATAATGGAATCATTCCTTCATTTCATAGAGATAGGGATAGGGGGCATCATTCACATGGATATAGTAAGTTTCGCTTGGGCTGCTTTAATGGTAGTGTTTACATTTTCTCTTTCACTTGTAGTATGGGGAAGGAGTGGGCTTTAGAGCTAGGAATAATACTTTACTGAAAAATCTACTTATATCAATTGTGATCATTTTGCGAAAGCTTAAAAAAACTTGACTTG